TATCTAAAGGTTAAATCAACCATCTTAATAGCTTCAATATTATGCTTTAAATAAGCTATTTAAATAAAATATAAATAATAACAAGGAGATTCAAATCATAAAAAAAATTAAATAAATCTTTAAAAAATTATTTTGAACTAATTGATTGAAAATTGATGTATTCTTAAAAAATGAATAAATCCCTTGCGCACCTATATATTCACATCAACCTTGATCAAAACTTTTTAATGCAGATGAACCTATTTTAATAGGTTGGATATAAATACCCCGAGTACTAATATAAGGTATAAATCACATAGAACCACAAAAGATTGTAAAAATAATAAACTTTATCTTAACTAAATTATCTCTATAATTTATCAAAGAAAACTGATAGCCTATTCAGGCCCCTAACACTCTCACTCTAAGTGCTAAAGTCTTCATCTCTATAGGCAAACAAATTATAGAAGGAGTAGGAAAAATAATTCAACTTAATATACTTCCCCCTACAACTGCCATAAATAACATTCCTAATATTCCCTTTAATATAAACCATCCTTCATCTCTAATACCTCAGCAAGAAAATATATTTAAATTACCCGACATTGTATAATAAATCAACCGAGCCGTATAACAAGCAGTTAAACCAGTTGAAACAAAATAAAATAAAAAACTGATTAAATTTAAATTAGAAATCAAACATAATTCCAAAATTAAATCCTTAGAATAAAATCCAGCAAGAAAAGGTATTCCACATAAAGCTAAATTAGAAATATTAAAACATGTAGAAGTTAAAGGTATAAAATTTATTAATCCTCCCATATAACGAATATCCTGACAATCTCCCATATTATGAATAATTACCCCAGCACACATAAAAAGAAGGGCCTTAAATAATGCATGTGTCAACAAATGAAAAAATGCCAAATTAGCAAAACCTATTGATAAAATTCTTATTATTAAACCTAGCTGTCTCAGAGTAGAAAGAGCAATAATTTTCTTTAAATCAAATTCAAAATTAGCCCCTAATCCCGACATAAATATTGTTATACCCCCAATTAATAATAAATACTTACCTGTATCTATATTCATAATTAAAGGATTAAATCGAATTATAAGATAAACACCAGCAGTAACTAAAGTAGATGAATGAACTAAAGCTGAAACAGGTGTTGGAGCTGCTATAGCCGCTGGTAATCAAGAAGAAAAAGGAATTTGAGCTCTTTTTGTTATTGCAGCAAAAATTATCAAAAAAGAAATTAATTTTGCTTCCAATCTACTTCTTATTAATTCTACATAAAAATAATAATTTCAACTACCATAATTTAATATTCAGGCAATTGAAAGAAGGAAGGCTACATCCCCCAAACGATTAGATAAAACCGTTAATATTCCCGCTCTATAAGATTTAAAATTTTGATAATAAATTACTAAAAGATAGGAAATTAAACCTAATCCATCCCAACCTAAAAGAATAGAAATTAAGTTTGGACTAATAATTAATAATATTATTGACAACACAAACAAAAGTACCAACAAAATAAATCGAGATATATAAGGATCACCCTCTATATAATTATTACTATAAAAAATAACTATTGAAGAAATAAATAAAACAAAACCTATGAATATCAAAGACATTCAATCAAATAAAAAAGTCATAACCACATTTACAGAATTTAAATTAATAACCTCCCATTCAATAAAGTAAACTAAATTATTTAAACAAAAATAGAACCCTAGAATTAAGTTTAATACTCTCAAAATAAATAAAAATACAAATCTAATCAAACAAATATTTAAACGTCAATTAATGATTTAAAGTATAATTATACATCTTTGACACCACAAATCAAAATTTTTTCCTTAAACTATTTAAATATAATCAATTAAAAAATAGATCAGATTTCAAAATAATGATATTTAAGGGAACTCAATGTAAAAATAATAATAAATACTCGCGAGTATACCCTATTTTACATCTATAAGAAGATGAAAAGATCTTCCCATGTTGACTATATCTATATAAATAAAGAGTATAGGCAGCACTAAAAAATGATAAAAAACTTAATCCCAATATTCTTAATCATCTTCAAGAAATAATACTATTAATTAATCTAATTTCACCTAATAAATTTAATGTAGGAGGTGCAGCTATATTAGAAGATCTTAATAAAAATCATCATAAAGCCATTCTAGGCATAAAATTTATTAATCCCTTATTAATATATAATCTTCGTCTACCCAACCGTTCATAAGAAATATTAGCTAAACAGAACATTCCAGAAGAACATAATCCATGGGCAATCATTAATGTATAAGAACCTCTCAATCCCCAATATCTTATAGTTATTAGCCCCGACAAAACAATTCCTATATGAGCCACAGAGGAATAAGCAATTAAAGATTTTAAATCAACCTGTCGTAAACAAATAAGTCTCACTACTACACCTCCTAACAAACTAATCCCAATTCAAAAATAATTTAATTTCACCCCTAAATAATACAAAAAATTAAAAACTCGTAATAAACCATATCCCCCAAGCTTTAATAAAACACCGGCTAAAATTATTGAACCAGCTACTGGGGCTTCCACATGAGCCTTTGGAAGTCACAAATGAAAAATAAACATTGGTATTTTAACCAAAAAAGCAACAATTAATGATAAATAAGTATAATAAGCAAAATTATATTCACCTACATAAAAAAATATATAAATATTTAAAGAATTAAAAATATAATATAAATTAAAAATTGAAACCAATAAAGGCAAGGAAGCAAAAATAGTATAAAATAGCAAATAAATTCCTGCTTGTATTCGTTCAGGCTGATATCCTCAACCTAAAATTAAAAAAAAGGTAGGAATTAAAGATCTTTCAAAGAATAAATAAAATATAAATAATCTTGTACTTATAAAAGTTAAAATTAATAATAATAATAATAAAATATTACAAATCACAAAAAAAACAATAAAGTTATTTATTTTATAAATAGAAGAACTAGCTAATAATATTAAACTACAAATTCAAAATCTTAATAAAATCAACCCGTATCTTAATACATCTTCTGACAAATAATATCCTCTATTACACAACGAAAAGGTCATATAACCCTCAATTATAAACATAAAAGAAATTAAAAATATAAATCTTGCAATTACTCAATAATTCAACAAAAAACTTAATGGGATCAAAAAAACTAAAAATATAATAAATTTTAACATTGTAATATATTAAAAGTATTAAAATAATCATTACCATGAGTACGAATTATAGAAACTAAAATAGATAAACCCAAGGCCCCTTCACAAACTCTAAAAGTCAAAAAATATATTAAAAAATATATATCGTAATATTGTATAATAAAAATAAAAAATATATAAAAAAATAATCCCAATACAATAAATTCTAAACTTAACAAAGTAGAAAGTAAATGCTTTCGTTTAGAAATAAAAGATCAAATTCCTCCTAAAGTAAAAATAAAAAAGAAAAATTCACAAAATATTATCATTAGTTTTAGTAGTTTATTTAAAACATTGGTCTTGTAAATCAAAATAGAGAATATATTTCTCCTTGAACTTCCCCAATAATACAATTTATCAGAAAGAAACTTCCAAGTTCATCTTCAATCTCCAAAATTGATATTTTCATTAAACTACTTTCTGTATCAGACAATTTATTTATTTAATTTTAGCATCCTTAAATAGTATATTTTTTTCAAAAATGAATCATCCTATAAATATGGGAATTTTATTGTTGTTACAAACAATAATTATGTGTTTATTAACGGGGTCATTTTCCCAAAATACATGATTTTCCTATGTTTTATTTCTTGTATTTCTAGGGGGAATACTAGTATTATTTATTTATATAACTAGTATTGCTTCAAATGAATTATTTCAAAGTAGAAATTATATCTTTATTATTATAATCTCCACAACAATTCTCTTTTTAACAATTTTTATTTATTTTTTCTTAGATAATTATATTTCTTTAAATAATACTAATGAATCACTATCTCTCCTTAATATATTCAAAATAAACGAAAAATACTTATTAGCTAATTTATACAATATACCTAATTCTATCATAACAATTTTTATAGTTTTATATTTATTTTTAACTTTAATTGTAGTAGTAATTATTACTAAATCATATCGAGGACCACTACGACCCATAAACTAATGAATAAACCCATACGATTAACTCATCCCCTCTTTAAAATTGCTAATAATGCATTAATTGATTTACCAACCCCATCAAACATTAGTGTCTGATGAAATTTCGGTTCACTTCTGGGTTTATGTTTAATTATTCAAATCGCTACTGGCCTATTCTTAGCTATACATTATACAGCTAGAATTGATTTAGCTTTCTATAGAGTAAATCACATTTGTCGAGATGTAAATAATGGTTGACTGCTACGTACCCTACACGCCAATGGAGCATCATTTTTCTTCATTTGTATTTATCTTCATATTGGACGAAATATTTATTATGGATCATATAATTATATTCACACCTGAAGTGTGGGTGTAATTATTTTATTTTTAGTTATAGGAACAGCATTTATAGGCTATGTTCTTCCATGAGGACAAATATCATTTTGAGGAGCAACAGTAATTACAAACTTATTATCTGCAATCCCATATCTAGGTACAACCATAGTACAATGAGTTTGAGGAGGGTTTGCTGTTGATAATGCAACTCTCACCCGTTTTTTCTCATTTCATTTCCTTTTACCATTTATTGTAGCAGCTGCTACAATAATTCATCTCCTTTTCCTTCATCAAACGGGATCCAATAATCCTATTGGAGTAAATAGTGATAGAGATAAAATCCCATTTCACCCATACTTTTCATGAAAGGATATTGTAGGATTTTTAGTACTAATTATATTATTAACTCTTCTATCTTTAATTAATCCTTACATATTAGGAGATCCTGATAATTTTATCCCCGCTAACCCATTAGTTACACCAGTTCATATTCAGCCAGAATGATATTTCTTATTTGCTTATGCAATTCTTCGGTCCATCCCCAATAAACTAGGAGGAGTTATCGCCTTAGTCGCTTCTATCCTAATTTTATTTATTATACCATTTATAAAAAGAAAATTCCGCGGTCTTCAATTTTATCCAATTACCCAAATTACATTTTGGGTAATAGTAGGAATTGTTTTCCTACTAACATGAATTGGAGCACGCCCAGTAGAAGAACCATATATTATTACTGGACAAATTCTGACCGTTTTATATTTCTCATTCTATTTAGTTTATCCAATCACCCTAAAAATATGAGATAGCTTACTAGATTAATCAATAAGCTTTTAGAAGCTTGTATTTTGAAAGTATAAGAAAAGGAATTAACCCCTTATTGATTTTACTTAAAATTGTACACTAAATTAATAAGGATAAAACTAAAATTTTCAATCCTAAAAAAAAAATCAAGTAATTCAAAGAAATAGGTAAAAATCTCTTTCAAGCCAAATATATTAATTTATCATACCGATATCGTGGGAGAGTCCCACGAATTCAAATAAATAAAAATGAAACCAAAACCAATTTCACAACAAAAAAAAAAGAAAAAAAATCTGCTCCTAAAAATAAAATAACAAATAATATTCTTATAAACAAAATTCTAGCATATTCAGCTATAAAAATTAAAGCAAATCCTCCTCTTCTGTATTCAATATTAAATCCAGAAACTAACTCTGATTCCCCTTCAGCAAAATCAAATGGAGTACGATTAGTTTCTGCTAAACAGGAAGCAAATCAAATAAGTATCAAAGGAAATCTAATAAATATAAATCATAAAATATTCTGATATATTATAAATAATCCCAAATTATATCCTCCAGCTAAAAAAATAAAAGATATTAAAATTAAAGCTAGACTTACTTCATAAGAAATAGTTTGAGCTACCGCTCGTAATCCTCCTAACAATGCATAAACAGAATTAGATGCTCATCCTGCAATTATAACTGTATACACCCCTATTCTTGTACAACACAAAAAAAATAATAATCCTAAATTAAATCTATATAGGCCTCAATAAATTGGTATAATTATTCAAATAATTAAAGAAATAAATAAACTAAAAATAGGAGAAAAATAATAAGGTAGATAATTAGATGTAACAGGAATTCTTTGTTCCTTTGTAAATAACTTAATAGCATCTGAAAAAGGTTGAATTACTCCGCAGTATCCCACTTTATTAGGACCCTTACGAATTTGAATATAACCTAAAACTTTCCGTTCTAATAAGGTTAAAAAGGCAACACTTACAAGAACACAAATAAATAAAATTAATCCTCTTAATAACCCCAAAAATAAATCATTAATCTGCAAGTACTATTTGTAAGAATTACTTACATATTTGAATTCTAAATCCATAGCACTTTTCTGCCAAAATAGTTAATATTATTCATTTTTTAAAAAAATTCTTTCTTAATATTGGTCCTTTCGTACTAAAAATTAATTGAAAATTGGAGATAGAAACCAACCTGGCTTAAACCGGTTTGAACTCAGATCATGTAAGAATTTAAAGGTCGAACAGACCTATTTTTTAAGCGGCTACACCTAATTATAATCTTAATCCAACATCGAGGTCGCAAGCCTCCCTGTGAATATGAACTCTAAAGGAAGATTACGCTGTTATCCCTAAGGTAACTTATTCTAATAATCAGTAAAACTGGATCTATTTTTCATATATCAATGTTATATAAATAAAAAAGTTAATTATATATTTTTGTCACCCCAACAAAATATTTTATTAAATAATAAATAATAATTTATCAAAAATTTATTAAATAATCAAATATAAAGCTCTATAGGGTCTTCTCGTCTTCCAATAATATTTCAGCTTTTTGACTGAAAAAGTAAATTTTAATATCAAATTAAATGAGACAGTAAGTACTTCGTTAAACCCTTCATTCCAGCCCTCTATTAAAAGACTAATGATTATGCTACCTTTGCACGGTCAATATACCGCGGCCGTTAAAATATTTCACTGGGCAGGTCAGACTTCTTATTCTTCCAAGAAGACATGTTTTTGTTAAACAGGCGAGCACTTATTTTGCCGAGTTCCTTATTTAATCATCTCTTATAATAAATTTTAAACAAACAATTATACTAATTTAATCATTATTACTAAAAATTTATAATTAAATTTTAAATTTTAATAATTTCCTAAATAAAAGTAAATCAATTAATTTTAATTTAAACTATAACGTACTTTCTAATGATAGATGTTTTCAACCCTACATTAATTAAAATATAAATAATATTTTAGAAATTAATTTAGAGCTTATCCCCTAAATTATAACATTTATACAAAAATTTATTCAAAAATTAATAAATTAAAGTATAAAATTAAATTAAATTTATTTCTTAAAAAACTAGATACCTTCAGAAACGAATAGAATATCTCCCCTAATTTATATTTTTAATGATTATGAAACATCAACTAAAATATTAAATTAGCTCTTCTGAAATCGAGATATTAAAATAATTTATATATATTTGATTAACCCTGATACAAAAGGTACTATAAATAAAATATACTTTTTTTAAAATTAAATTTCAATTTTTTCATCCTCTTCCCTCACGGTACTAATTCACTATCACAATACTTATATTTTCCTTTAATATACTAAATAAAAAGATATTTCTAATAAATCTATTCAATAAAATTTAGTAAGATTATAATTTTCAAGTTACACTGAATTGCACAGTAATTTTTTCAGTGTAAATGAAAGGCTTTCTATTAAGCTTTAACTTGTTACTTTCTAAGTACATCTTCCGATACACTTACTATGTTACGACTTATCTCTCTTTATAGAGAGAGCGACGGGCGATGTGTGCATATTTTAGAGCCAAAATCATAATATTTAGTAAATAAAATTACTGCCAAATCCACTTTCATAAATTTTTAAATAATTTAATCCATATAAATAAATTTATTGTAACCCATCTCCTCTTGATTATAAATTGCACCTTGACCTGACATTTTATATTTATTATAAAAAGAATATTATCTCTAAAAAGATACTCTGATGACGGAGGTATACAAACTGTTTTACTAAATCAAGTATATTCCATCGTGGATTATCGATAATGGGACAGGTTCCTCTGATTAGATTAAAATACCGCCAAATCCTTTGGGTTTCAAGATCATAACTAGTACTACCCAGGTTTATATTCACATTTATAATAAAAGGGTATCTAATCCTTGTTTTTAAAATAAATTTCATAGTTTCAATGTAATTTTTAATAAATAATTATAAATTTCACCTAAAAATTATTATTTTATAAATTTTTCAAAAAATCTAACTATTAAACCAATAATATTCACTTCTCCCCCTCGTTTAACCGCGGTGGCTGGCACGACTTTAACCAGGAAACTTATAAATTTCTATTTCTAACCTTAATTAAGAAAATAATATGAATTACTGCAATAACAATTATTTTATTATATCATTTAGATAACAATAAATATATAAAAATTTGCATGTAAATTAATTATAAAGTGATTATTCAGCAAGGATAAAACTTTTATCTACTAATTAAAAATCATACCAATAACTGAAAATATTATAATAAACAATTTAATTAACATAATAAGTAATAAAATTAAGAGGATACTTCCCCCCTCCTTTTTTTGAAACTTCAAAAGGAGGGGGTCAATTCTCCATTCAAAGTTTAATGTGACAAGTTAAACCATTATTTAATAATATATAAAATGTTTAATTTAATTGGTATATAATAATTAGTCATCATAAGACTTTATATAATTATTTATCGAATCTATTGATATTAAATATTTATATATTAATAAATAATTATATCTATAAATTATAAGATATTTATATATATATAAGTATTTATTAATATATAAATATTTATTACTTATTCAAAGATTTTTATAATATTACTTATATAATTAATATAATATTAAATATTTATATATTAATAAATAATTATATCTATAAATTATAAGATATTTATATATATATAAGTATTTATTAATATATAAATATTTATTACTTATTCAAAGATTTTTATAATATTACTTATATTTTGATAAGTAGTTATATAGAATTGTTCTATACTTTATAATTTACAAGAAATATTATAAACACAATACAATTATATTAAACCCATTTATAAACGTCACGTAAAATAAAGTGCCTGATTAAAGGATTATTTTGATAGGATAAATCAAGTGAATTAATTCACCTTTATTATGTTTTACAGAATTAAACTGCTCTTAAAATATCAAAAATTTTTGTGCATCTTACACTTAAACATAAAAAGATAAGCTAATTCAAGCTAATAGGCTCATACCCTTTTTATGGAAGTATAAATCTTCCTCTTTTTAATTTTATTAAATTTATCTTTTTTATTATTTCTTTTAACTCTTATATCAGGAACATTAATTTCCATTTCCTCTAGTTCTTGGTTAGGGGCCTGAATAGGCCTTGAAATAAATCTCCTATCCTTTATTCCATTGATAAGAAAATCTAAAAATCCCTATGAAAGTGAATCTGCAATGAAATATTTTCTAGTTCAAGCTATCGCCTCTATTATTTTTTTACTTTCTATTTTACTCATAGAAAAGGCGAATTATTACTCCATATTAAGTTATGATTATATTTTATCCTCCGCTCTATTAATAAAAATGGGTGCAGCTCCTTTTCATTTTTGATTTCCAGGAGTAATAGAAGGATTAACCTGATTTAATTGCTTTATTTTAATAACATGACAAAAAATTGCTCCTTTTGTTTTATTATCCTATAAATTATATATAAGATTAATATTTAATTTCATCATTATTTTTAGTGTAATTATTGGGGCTATTGGAGGACTTAATCAAAGATCTATTCGTAAATTAATAGCCTACTCATCAATTAGACATCTAGGATGAATAATTTCAGCTATAATGATTAGAAATTATTATTGAATAATATATTTTTTAATCTATTCATTTATGAATAGATCAGTAATTTATGTATTTTATAATCAAGGCTTATATAATATTTCACAAAACTATTCCAATAAAAATAATAGTCCCTTAATTAAGCTCAGCATTTTTATTAGAATATTATCATTAGGGGGCCTTCCCCCTTTCTTAGGATTTCTACCAAAGTGATTAATTATTCAAAACATAGTAGAATCCAATTATTTTCTCATTATTCTTATTATAGTTATAACTACTTTAATCACTTTATATTTCTATTTACGAGTAATATTCAGAGCTTTCACTTTTATAAATCAAGAAATAAATTGAAGCAATTTTAATTTTAATGATAGTCTAATATCTTTCATAATTGCATTTTCTATCTTTGGAATTCCTATTATTTCATGTATTTTAAATTAAGACTTTATGTTAATCAAACAAATAACCTTCAAAGTTATTAATAAAAGTTTAAATCTTTTAAGTCTTAGTAGATATCTACAACTTTAGAATTGCAGTCTAATATCATAAATTGACTATAAGACTTGGTAAAAGAGTATAAATACTCCTATATAGATTTACAGTCTATCGCCTAATTTCTCGACCATTTTACCTATTTATATTAAGGGGTCATAATATAAATATAAAATACGATAAATTGCGAAAATGACTTTTCTCTACTAATCACAAAGATATTGGAACATTATACCTATTATTTGGGGCGTGAGCTGGTATAGTAGGTACAGCTTTAAGTGTCCTAATTCGAGTAGAATTAGGACAACCTGGTTCATTAATTGGTGATGATCAAATCTATAATGTAATTGTTACTGCCCACGCTTTCGTTATAATTTTCTTTATAGTTATACCTGTTATAATTGGAGGATTTGGAAATTGACTCGTTCCTCTTATATTAGGGGCTCCTGATATGGCCTTCCCTCGGTTAAATAACATAAGCTTTTGGTTATTACCTCCTTCTTTAATATTACTTTTATCTAGCAGAATTGTAGAAAGAGGGGCAGGAACTGGATGAACAGTTTATCCTCCTCTTGCTGGAGCAATCGCTCATGCCGGAGCTTCTGTAGATTTAACTATTTTTTCTTTACATTTAGCTGGAGTCTCTTCAATTCTTGGGGCTATTAATTTCATTACTACAACTATTAATATAAAGTCTCCTGGTATAAAATTAGATCAAATACCTTTATTTGTTTGAGCAGTTGCTATTACTGCCGTATTATTATTATTATCATTACCAGTTTTAGCAGGAGCTATTACAATATTATTAACAGATCGAAATATTAATACATCTTTCTTTGACCCAGCTGGAGGGGGAGATCCAATTCTTTACCAACATTTATTTTGATTTTTTGGACATCCTGAAGTTTATATTTTAATTTTACCAGGATTTGGTATAATTTCACACATTATTGCTCAGGAAAGTGGGAAAAAGGAAACTTTCGGATTATTAGGAATAATCTATGCTATAGTAGCAATTGGGATTTTAGGTTTCGTTGTATGAGCACACCATATATTTACTGTAGGAATGGATGTAGATACTCGTGCTTACTTTACATCAGCAACTATAGTTATTGCTGTTCCCACTGGAATTAAAATTTTTAGTTGATTAGCTACTCTACACGGTACCCAACTCTCATATAGACCTTCATTATTATGAGCTTTAGGATTTGTATTTTTATTTACTATTGGTGGTTTAACTGGAGTAGTTTTAGCTAATTCATCTATTGACATTGCTATACATGATACCTATTATGTAGTAGCTCATTTCCATTATGTATTATCCATGGGAGCGGTTTTTGCAATTATAGGTGGATTAGTCCACTGATTCCCTCTATTTTCAGGAGTTACTTTAAATAATCACATATTAAAAATCCAATTCTCAGTAATATTTATTGGAGTTAACTTAACTTTCTTTCCTCAACATTTTTTAGGATTAAGAGGTATACCACGACGATACTCAGATTATCCAGATGCTTATACATCATGAAATATTTTATCTACTTTAGGTAGAACTATTTCCCTTATTGGAGTATTAATTTTAATTTATATTATTTGAGAAGCATTAACATCCCAACGCCAAATTCTATCTCCTTTAAGTTTAAATTCTTCCATTGAATGATTACAAAACACTCCTCCTATAGAACATAGTTATAGAGAATTGCCTTTATTATTAAAGTTTTAGTGTGGCAGAAAAGTGCTATGGATTTAAGTCCCATATATAAAGGATTTACCTTTCATTAAAAATGGCAACCTGAGCTCAATTAAATTTTCAAGATGCAGCTTCCCCTATAATAGAACAAATAAGCTATTTTCATGATCACACCATAATAGTATTAGTAATTATTACCATTGTAGTAGCATATGTTATATCCTCTTTATTTTGAAATAAAAACGTAAACCGAAATCTATTGGATGGACAAAAAATTGAAACGGCTTGAACAGTTCTCCCCGTTTTTGTACTAATTATTATCGCATTACCCTCTTTACGTTTATTATACCTTTTAGATGAAGTTAGTGAACCTTCTGTTACTTTAAAAACTGTGGGACACCAATGATACTGAAGCTATGAATATTCCGATTTTAATCATTTGGAATTTGATTCGTATATAATTCCTTATAACGAAATACAAGAAAATGGATTCCGACTATTAGAAGTAGATAATCGAACAGTTTTACCTATACAAACTCAAATTCGTGTATTAATTACTGCTGCAGATGTTCTTCACTCATGAGCTGTTCCATCATTAGGAGTGAAGGTAGATGCAACACCAGGACGTTTAAACCAAACTAGATTTTTTATAAATCGTCCTGGTTTACTTTTTGGTCAGTGTTCAGAAATTTGTGGGGCTAATCATAGATTTATACCTATTGTTATTGAAAGTGTAACAACTAATACTTTTATTAATTGAATTCAAAAGATAAATGAATCTTCATTAGGTGACTGAAAGTAAGTATTGGTCTCTTAAACCATATGATAGTAAAGTAACGAAATACTCCTAATGAAGAAATTAGTTAAAACATAACATTAGTGTGTCAAACTAAAATTATTGAATTATTCAATATTTCTTAATTCCTCAAATAGCACCTATCAGATGAGTCATTCTATTCTTATTCTTCTCAATCACCCTCATTTTATTTAATATCCTAAATTTTTATCTCAGAACACCTGATCTTAGTAATATCAAAAAAATTGATTCTGAACATTCTATTAAAAACATCTCTTGAAAATGATAACTAATCTATTTTCTGTATTTGATCCTTCATCTTCAATTTTAAATTGATCTATTAACTGAATTTCTACTATTATTGGTATTATAATTATACCTTTAATATTTTGATTAATTCCTACACGTTATAATTTAATTTGAAATAAGATTACCCTAACCTTACACAAGGAATTTAAAACTTTAATTGGAGTGACAGGTATGAACGGAAGAACTATAATTTTCATTTCCACATTTTCGTTAATTCTATTTAATAATTTTATAGGATTATTCCCTTATATTTTTACCAGATCTAGTCATTTAGTTTTCACTTTAACTCTAGCATTACCTTTATGGTTAAGATTCATAATTTATGGGTGAATTAATCACACTCAACATATATTCGCCCATTTGGTTCCTCAAGGAACCCCTCCAGTATTAATACCATTTATAGTATGTATTGAAACTATTAGAAATTTAATTCGACCAGGAACATTAGCAGTCCGATTAGCTGCTAATATAATTGCAGGACACTTATTAATAACCCTTCTAGGAAATACAGGTTCTTCTATAACTTATTACATATTATCTATCTTATTGATTGTTCAAATCGCATTATTAATTCTTGAGTCAGCAGTATCAATTATTCAATCTTATGTATTCGCTGTCCTTAGAACCCTTTATTCTAGAGAAGTAAATTAATGTCAACCCATAATCATCCTTATCATTTAGTAGATCAAAGTCCATGACCACTAACAGGAGCTATTGGAGCTATAATATTAACTACAGGAATAATTAAGTGATTTCACACATTCTCAAATGATTTACTACTATTAAGAGTTATAGTAATTCTATTAACAATATATCAATGATGACGAGATGTTACTCGTGAAGGTACATATCAAGGATTACATACCTATCCAGTTGTTATTGGTCTTCGATGAGGAATAATTCTATTTATTGCATCCGAAGTCTTATTCTTCTTCTCATTTTTCTGAGCTTATTTCCATAGAAGTCTTTCTCCAACAGTTGAACTTGGTAGAATATGACCTCCTAAGGGAATCCTCCCTTTTGATCCTATATCAATTCCAATATTAAATACATCAATTTTATTAGCCTCGGGAGTTACTGTTACATGAGCTCATCATAGATTAATAGAAGGAAATCACTCTCAAGGTGTACAAGCCTTATTCTTTACTGTTCTATTAGGATTTTATTTTACATTACTTCAAGCATATGAATATATCGAAGCACCATTTACTATTGCTGACTCAGTTTATGGTTCTACATTTTTTGTAGCTACTGGTTTTCATGGTATTCATGTAATTATTGGAACATTATTTTTATCTGTATGCTTAATACGACACTATTTTAAACATTTCTCTTCAGCACATCATTTTGGATTTGAAGCCGCAGCATGATATTGACATTTTGTTGATGTTGTTTGATTATTCCTATATATTTCAATTTATTGATGAGGTAGATATTTACTTAGTATATTAGTATATTTGACTTCCAATCAAAAGGATAGATTAAAATCTAAGTAAATAATAACTTTTATTTTATTTTTGAGAATTATAGTTTTTATTATCACATTTGTAATTATAACAATTTCCCTATTTGTTTCTAAAAAAACTATTATTGATCGAGAAAAAAGATCACCATTTGAATGTGGATTTGATCCATTCCACACTGCTCGAATACCATTTTCCCTACGATTTTTCTTAATTGCCGTTATTTTTTTAATTTTTGACGTAGAAATCGCCCTATTATTACCTATAATAATAGTTATACCTATCGTTAATATTAACTCATGAATATGAGTATCCTTTATCTTTATTTTAATCCTTCTCTTAGGTTTATACCACGAATGAAATCAAGGAGCACTAGAATGAGCTAATTAGGATAATAGTTAATTATAACATTTGATTTGCATTCAAAAAGTATTGAAATATTCAATTTATCTTAAATAAGAAGCGAAAATTATTGCAATCAGTTTCGACCTGAATTAGTTGATGTTCATTCATCCTTATTTAATTGAAGCCAAAATAGAGGCCTATCACTGTTAATGATAAAATTGAATAAATATTCCAATTAAAAGAATATGAAGTTCAAGATAAAGCTGCTAACTTTAATCTTTAGCGGTTTAATTCCGTTAATATTCTTACTTATGTAGTTTAATAAAAACATTACATTTTCAATGTAAGGATAAAATTTAATTTTCTTAAGTA